TCTTTATTGACCGAACGGGAACGAGAACACATCGATTCCGAAGACCGAATAAAAAGTTTGAATTTTTTATTCGATGCAGTTATAACGGATCCCAATGATCAAAAAATTAGAAAAAAAGCGATAAAAGAAATTAGTAAAAGAGTTCCCCGGTGGTCATACAAATTAATCGATAATGTATACCAAGAACTGGGAGAATACGACGAAAATGTAAGAGGGAAACATGCATTTCGTTCACGAAAAGCCAAACGTTTAGTGGTTGCTGTTGATCACCAGACAAAAGGGGATGTGTCTTTGCCCCATTATTTGGAACAATCGGATTTTCGTCGATATATAATAAAAGGTTCCATGCGCGCACAAAGACGTAAAACCGTTATTTGGAAACCAGTTCAAGCAAATGCCCATTCCCCTCTTTTTTTGGACAGAATAGACAAAACCCTTTATTTGTCTTTTGATATTTCCCAACTGATGAAAGTAATTCTTCGAAATTGGATGGTAAAAAATAAAAACCAAAAACTTTCTGATTATACAAACGCAAAGACAAGAAAATTGGACAAAAAAGAAAAAAAGAAGCTCAAAGGCGAAAGATACCAAAGACAAGAAATGGTACGTATAAAACAAGCAGAAGGATGGGATAAGCGTTTACTTACTCGAATACTAAGAAGTTCTATGTTAGTAATCCAATCGATTCTTAGAAAATATATTGTATTACCGTTATTGATAATAGCTAAAAATGTGGTTCGCATACTATTATTCCAAGATCCCGAGTGGTCCGAGGATTTTAAGGATTGGAATCGTGAAATTTATGTTAAATGCACTTATAGTGGTGTTAATTTATCTGAAACAGAATTTCCGAAAAACTGGTTAATAGAAGGTATTCAGATAAAGATCCTATTCCCCTTTCACCTGAAACCCTGGCACGGATCTACGATACAATCCTCTCATAAAGATCCAAAAAGTGAACAAGAAACTGATGTTTGTTTTTTAACAATTTTTGGGCTGGAAACTGACATGCCGTTCGGTTCTCCCCAAAAACGACGTTCCTTTTTTGAACCCATTTTTAAAGAACTAAAAAAAAAAATTCGAAAATTGAAAACTAAGTCTTTTATAGTTTTAAGGGATTTTAAAGAAGGCAAAATAAAAGAACTTTCAAAAATAAACTTGAGAGAAATCGAGAAATTGAGGGAAACTCAAAAAAATTCGATAATCAGTAAGCAGATGATTCACGAACCGTCTATTGAAATTTCATCTATGGATTGGACGAAATTATCCCGGACTGAAAAAAAAATGAAAGATCTGACTAATAGAACAAGCAGAATCAGAAATCAAATATATAAAATTACAAAAGAAAAGAAAAAAGGATCGCTAACTCAAGAAACAAATATTAGTTCGAACAAACCAACGTATTCTGTTAAAATATTAGACCCATCAAAAAGGATTTGGCGGATATTAAAAAAAAGAAACGCTCGATTAATCCGTAAATCCTATTTGTTTCTAAAATTTGGCATTGAAAAGATATACAGAAATATTTTTATATCTACCCTTACTATTCCAAGAATCAATACAAAACCTTTTCGTGAATCAACAAGAAAACAAATGAAAATTATTGAGAAAAACATCCACAATAATGAAGCAAATCCCGAAAGAATTAATAAAACAAATAAAAATAGAATTATTTCGACTATCCAAAAATTGATTTCTAAGACTAGTAATAAGAATTCAAAGATTTCTTGTAATTTATTGTCTTTTTCACAATCACAAGCATATGTATTTTACAAATTATTACAAGTCCCAATTTTGAACTTTTATAATTTAAGACCCGTTCTTCAATATCACGGAACATCTCTATTTCTTAAGAATGAAATAAAAGATTTTTTTGAAAAACACGGAATCTTTAATTACCAATTAAGACATAAACCCCTTTGGAATTTTGGAAGGAATACACGAAAACACTGTTTAAGCGGGCATTATCAATATGATTTATCTCGGATTAAATGGGCTAGATTAGTACCACAAGAATGGCGAAATAGAGCCAATCAACACTGTATGGCTCAAAATAAAGATTTAATTAAAAGAGATTCGTATGAAAAAAATGGATTAACTCATTACGAAAAACAACATTTTTTTGAAGCAGACCTATTACGTAATCAAAAATCGAATTTTAAAAAACACTATAGATATGATCTTTTATCATATAAATCGCTTAATTATGAAGATAAGAAAGACTCGTATATTGATAGATCACTAGTCCAAGTAAATAATAAAGAAGAGTATTATTCTAATTACAATAGAAAGAAAGTAAAATTGTTGGCTATGCTGGGAAGTATCTCTATCAATAATTATATAGGGGAAGATGATATTATGGATATGGAAAAATTCTTGTATAGAAAATATTTTGATTGGAGAATTCTTAATTTTTGTCTTAGAAATAAGGCCAATATGGAAGCCTGGGTTGATATGGATACTGGTACCAGCAGTAATCAAAATACTAGGATTGGGTCCAATAATTATCAAAAAATTAATGCAATTAATAACAGAGTCCCCTTTTATCTTACAATTCATCAAGATGAAGAAATTAACCCATCCACTCAAAAGGGGTTCTTTTGTGATTGGATGGGAATGAATGAAGAAATACTAAGTTGTCCTATATCAAACCCAGAATCTTGGTTCTTCCCAGAATTTGTACTACTTTTTAATGCATATAGAACGAAACCCTGGATTATACCAATCAAATTACTTCTTTTCAATTTTAATGGAAATAGTAAGAAAAATAGAACCGGAAAGAAAGAGGCGGATCTTTTTATATCACCTACTCAAAAAGAATATTTTGAATTATCGAATCAAAGTAAAGAAGAAAACGAACTCGCAGACCAAGGAACTCCGAGATCGGATGCACAAAAGCAAGTAATTCTTGGATCAGTTCTCTCAAACCAAGAAAAAGATGGTGAAGAAAATTATACGGGATCGGACATGAAAACCCGTATAAAGAAAAAGCAATCCAAAAGAGAAACCGAAGTACAGCTCGATTTCTTCCTAAAAAGATATTTGTGTTTGCAGTTGCGATGGAGGGGGGCTGTTTCTTTCAGAGAAAAAATACTCAATGATATGCAAGTATATTGTCACCTGGTTCGACTAATAAATCCTAGCGACGTTGCTATAGCCTCTATTCAAAGGGGAGAAATGAGTCTGCCTATTTTGATCACTAAGAAGAAGTTCGCTCTTAAAGAATTGACGAAAGGGGGAATGCTTATTATCGAACCCCGTCGTTTGTCTGTAAAAAATGATGGACAATTTTTTCTATATCAAATCGTAGGTATTGCATTGGTTCATAAGAATAAGCGCAAAATTACTAAAAGATACCAAGAAAAGGGCTATGTTGATAAAAAAGATTTTGATGAATTCATTGCAAAACATCAAAAAATGACTGGAAATAGAAACAAAAATCATTATGATTTGCTTGTTCCTGAAACTATTTTACTCCCTAAACGTCGTAGAGAATTAAGAACCCTAATTTGTTTCAATTCGAAGAATCAAAATGGTATGCAGAAAAATCCAGTATTTTTTAATAACGGAAAGGGCGGCGGCCGCGTTTTGGATAAAAACAAAAATCTTGCTCGAGAGAAAAATCAACTAATTCAATTAAAGTTCTTTATTTGGGCCAATTCTCGATTAGAAGATTTAATTTGTATGAATCGGTATTGGTTTAATACCAATAATGGGAGTCGTTTCAGTATGGTAAGGGTCCATATGTATCCACGATTGAAAATTCGTTAATAGTGTGCTTTTCCTATCTATCATGTCCCATTTTGGGATATGAAAACAAAGAAATGTATACATGTCTTGTCTTCCATTCCAGTCTGATACAAGATACCAAATTAATGGCGAACATTTTAATTAGATCCATAAATGAATCAAGAAACTCTTTTTTTTAGGTCCAAATTTTTCTCTTTTGCCGAAATATCCATCCTTTTAGATGCCTAATCAAATTGAAAATTGGATTGATTATTGATATTGATTTTCTAGCAAGTTCATAACGAACTTAAGATTATTGTGTATATCAAATTGAAGTAACTAGTATTATTATTACTGATCAGTAAAATTCATCTTAAAAAAGGAAGGGGGAGGGGTTTCGTTTTATGGTAAAAAATGCATTCATCTCAGTTAGGGTTCAAGAAAAAAAAGAAAAAAACAGCGGATCGGTTGAATTTCAAGTATTTCGTTTCACCAACACGATCCGGAGACTTACTTCACATTTAGAATTGCACAGAAAAGACTATTCATCTCAAAGGGGTCTACGTAAAATTTTGGAAAAACGCCAACGTCTACTAGCTTATTTGTCAAAGAAAAATAGAGTACGTTATAAAGAATTAATTAGTAAGTTGAATATCCGGGAGTCAAAAAATCGTTAATTTGAAATTTGAAAAACAATTTCGAATTATTTGATTTTGACTGTTGATGAACTTCTTGTTGTTTTCAACAATTCATGTAAGAATGAATCGAGGAAAAACCTATGAGTATACTAGCTACAGAAAAAGAAAAAGAATTTATGATAGTCAATATGGGACCTCACCACCCGTCAATGCATGGGGTTCTTCGTCTCATCGTTACTCTAGACGGTGAAGATGTTATTGACTGTGAACCAATATTGGGTTATTTACACAGAGGGATGGAAAAAATTGCGGAAAACCGAACAATTATACAATATCTGCCTTATGTAACCCGTTGGGATTATTTAGCTACTATGTTCACAGAAGCAATAACTGTAAATGGACCAGAACAGTTGGGAAATATTCGCGTACCTAAAAGGGCCAGCTATATCAGAGTAATTATGTTGGAGTTGAGTCGTATAGCTTCCCATCTGTTATGGCTTGGCCCTTTTATGGCAGATATTGGTGCACAGACTCCTTTCTTCTATATTTTCAGAGAAAGAGAATTAGTATATGATCTGTTCGAAGCTGCCACCGGTATGAGAATGATGCATAATTATTTTCGTATCGGAGGAGTAGCAGCTGATTTACCCTATGGTTGGATAGATAAATGTTTGGATTTCTGCGATTATTTTTTAACAGGGGTTGCTGAATATCAAAAACTTATTACGCGAAACCCCATTTTTTTAGAACGAGTTGAAGGAGTAGGCATTATTGGTGGAGAAGAAGCAATAAATTGGGGTTTATCAGGACCAATGCTACGAGCGTCTGGAATAGAATGGGATCTTCGTAAAGTTGATCATTATGAGTGTTATGACGAATTTGATTGGGAAGTCCAGTGGCAAAAAGAAGGGGATTCCTTAGCTCGTTATTTAGTCCGAATCGGTGAAATGACGGAATCTGTCAAAATTATTCAACAGGCTTTAGAAGGAATTCCGGGAGGCCCCTATGAAAATTTAGAAATCCGCTGCTTTGATAGAGAAAGCGATCCAGAACGGAATGATTTTGAAAATAGATTCATTAGTAAAAAGCCTTCTCCTACCTTTGAATTGACAAAACAAGAACTTTATGCGAGAGTAGAAGCCCCAAAAGGAGAATTGGGAATTTTTCTGATAGGGGATCAAAGTGGGTTTCCTTGGAGATGGAAAATTCGCCCACCGGGTTTTATCAATTTGCAAATTCTTCCTCAGTTAGTTAAAAGAATGAAATTGGCTGATATTATGACGATATTAGGTAGTATAGATATCATTATGGGGGAAGTTGATCGTTGAAATGATAATTGCTACACCCGAAGTACAAGATATCAATTCTTTTTCCCGATTGGAATCCCTACAAGAGGTCTATGGGATCCTATGGGTGCTTGCCCCTATTTCGATTTATGTATTGGCAATCACAATCGGTGTCCTAGTAATTGTGTGGTTAGAAAGAGAAATATCTGCAGGAATACAACAGCGTATTGGGCCTGAATACGCCAGCCCTTTGGGAATTCTTCAAGCTTTAGCCGATGGGACAAAACTCCTTTTCAAAGAAAACCTTCTTCCATCTAGAGGAAATAGTAGTTTATTCAGTATTGGTCCATCTATAGCAGTCATAGCAATTCTACTAAGTTATTCAGTAATTCCTTTTAGTTATAACCTTGTTTTAGCTGACCTCAATATCGGTATTTTTTTATGGATTGCCATTTCAAGTATTGCCCCTATTGGACTTCTTATGTCAGGATATGGATCAAATAATAAATATTCCTTTTTAGGTGGTCTGCGAGCTGCTGCTCAATCGATTAGTTATGAAATACCATTAACTTTATGTGTTTTATCAATATCTCTACGTGTGATTCGCTAAAACCTAAGCTTTTCGTTCTAGAAAAAAAAGAACTTGAATAGAAATCCTCATTTTTTTATTCATTTATTGACTCTTTAGGTTAATAAAAGAAATTAGATAGTTATATATGAGTGAAAGAAAACACCTTCGAAATTCGCAGTAAACGTGGATTAAGTCTCATTTCCTATGTACAAGCGTTAAGGATAAGTAAACAAAAGTAAAAGTGGAGGAAGCCCTTACCCCAAGACAGGTCGATTGATCATCCTAGCTTGAAGCGGGCTTAAAAGACCAACCCTATAGAATTTTCATTTTTCATTAGCTATTGTATGTATTACAATATATATTAGATATATTAGGGGGGTTGAATAGGGGGTTGAAAACGCAAAGCGGGGGGATAGGAAGGAACACCAAAATACACACAACGGGTTAGTAATGTAGATTATGTCAATTATCTAAAAGGATACTTCTGCATAACATAAAAGAATACTAATTGGGGCTTTAAGTTGGTAGAAACGATCAGGCAGTACTCCCCACAATTCCGATCCAGAGCATGCTCCTATCCGCCAGTTAAAGAAATAACTATCAGGAACGAAATAATCCTTTACCCCCTTTTAAGCCCCATTTTATCTCAGAAAGAAGAAGAGGAACAAAAAAATAGAAAAAATACAATTACAATCTAAAAGAATCCTTTCTTTCATATATTGATAGAAATCAAATTCGTGTCATGATTCATGAACTAGTGTAATGGCGAATTCTTTTTCGTAATCGAAAATAAAAGGATGGGTTGAAATATCGAGTGATATTTCTACAAGAGTATTTTATTGAAGGGTTGATTAAGTTATTACTCAACACAGAAAATTTGAAATTCGTAAAGGATGAGATTAATTCAGAAATACTGTTTTTTTATCCTTAGAGCAGACAGAATTCCAGTGGTATAATTGGGGATCCTCCGCTAGATTTTGACTTTATCCATCCTATAACCATATAAAAATCAAAATAACTAATACCGGTCCGGTCCTTACATTTATTTGTGGCCCTGAGGAGCCGTATGAGGTGAAAATCTCATGTACGGTTTTGTAATAGCGATGGAAACCGTAATGTTACCACCGACTATGATTATCTAACAGTTTAAGTACAGTTGATATAGTTGGGGCGCAATCAAAATATGGTTTTTGGGGGTGGAATTTGTGGCGTCAACCTATAGGGTTTATCGTTTTTCTAATTTCTTCCCTAGCGGAATGCGAGAGATTACCTTTTGATTTACCAGAAGCGGAAGAAGAATTAGTAGCCGGTTATCAAACCGAATATTCAGGAATAAAATTTGGTTTATTTTACGTTGCTTCCTATCTAAATCTACTAGTTTCCTCATTATTTGTAACAGTTCTTTACTTGGGAGGTTCGAATCTTTCCATTCCATACATATTTGTTCCTGGGCTGGTTGAAATAAATAAAGCGGATGGAATCTTTGGAACGACAATTGGTATCTTTATTACATTAGCTAAAACTTATTTGTTCTTGTTCATTCCTATTGCAACAAGGTGGACTTTACCGAGACTAAGAATGGACCAACTATTAAATCTTGGCTGGAAATTTCTTTTACCTATTTCTCTCGGTAATCTATTATTAACAACTTCTTCCCAACTCCTTTCGCTATAAAGATAAAGAAAAAAAGGAATACAATATTCGCTACTTGTCTCAAACAAGAGAAAGAAATAAACTCAAAACATTCATAGATATTCACAATATGTTCCCTATGGTAACCGGTTTCATGAATTATGGTCAACAAACAATACGAGCTGCAAGGTACATTGGTCAAAGTTTCATGATTACTTTATCCCAAGCAAATCGTTTACCTGTAACTATTCAATATCCTTATGAAAAATTAATCCCATCAGAGCGTTTTCGTGGTCGAATCCATTTTGAATTTGATAAATGTATTGCTTGTGAAGTATGCGTTCGGGTATGTCCTATAGATCTGCCTGTTGTTGATTGGAAATTTGAAACAGATATTCGAAAGAAACGATTGCTTAATTACAGTATTGATTTTGGAATTTGTATTTTTTGTGGTAACTGCGTTGAGTATTGTCCAACAAATTGTTTATCAATGACTGAAGAATATGAACTTGCGACTTACGACCGTCACGAATTGAATTATAATCAAATTGCTTTAGGTCGTTTACCAATGTCAGTAATTGACGATTTTACAATTCGAACAGTCTTGAATTCGCCTCAACGAAAAAACGTCTAAACCTTTTTAATTTCGAATTACTAAGGTTCAGTTTTGGTATAGTTGGTATAAAGGGATAAGGTTGTTTTTTTGCTTGGTCAATAACTCAAAATCCCAACTTTTGATTGGTTGATGAGAAGTACAACTACATTTGTATTGAAATGAAATGATATATAGACAGAAGCTTTTTCGAACTATATAGCTTCAATTTCAAATTGGCATTTAGAATAACGAAAAGAACGAAATTGATCCCAGAACTGTATCCGCATCAATTCCCACTTAGTAGATTCTAATTTCATTGAATTGGAATTGAGAATGTCTCATAAATAATTTTTCCTGGTCGGCTCAATAAGGTCATGAAAAAGATTTCGATTTATTTATCTCCTATTTTAATATAATGGATTTGCCTGGACCAATACACGATTTTATTTTAGTTTTTCTGGGATCGGGTCTTATATTAGGAGGTCTGGGAGTGGTATTATTTACCAACCCAATTTATTCTGCCTTTTCCTTGGGATTGGTTCTTGTTTGTATATCATTATTCTATATTCTATCAAATTCCCATTTTGTAGCTGCCGCGCAACTCCTTATTTACGTGGGAGCTGTAAATGTTTTAATCATATTTGCTGTAATGTTCATGAACGGCTCAGACTATTCCAAAGATTTTCAGTTGAATCTTTGGACTATTGGCGATGGTCTTACTTCTCTGGTTTGTACAAGTATTTTTTTTTCGCTAATCACTACTATTCTCGATACATCGTGGTACGGGATTATTTGGACTACACGAGCCAACCAGATTATTGAACAAGATTTGATAAGTAATAGTCAACAAATTGGAATTCATTTATCAACAGACTTTTTTCTTCCATTTGAACTCGTTTCAATAATTCTTTTAGTTGCTTTAATAGGTGCAATTGCCGTGGCGCGTCAATAACAAATCTTTATAACTAGGAACAGCAATCCCAATTCGACTTTTTATGTGTTATCACATTCATTATGTGTTATCACATTCATTTCCCTTAAATTCTTGTAAAGTCTAGTTGAATACTATTCACAGATCAATAGAAAATCAAAATAGAATTTTTTTTATTCGATCTATTACCAAATGGATTCTTTTGTTCCGTACCTGGTATATTCTAAGCAACCAAATCACTTGCATTATTATTATTGTTCAGATTGAAATGAATCGAAATTGGTACGGAGTTGGTTAATGATGCTCGAGCATGTACTTGTTTTGAGTGCCTATTTATTTTCGATTGGCATCTATGGCTTGATTACGAGCCGAAATATGGTTCGGGCCTTGATGTGCCTTGAACTTATACTAAATGCAGTTAATATCAATTTTGTAACATTCTCTGATTTTTTTGATAGTCGACAATTAAAAGGAGATATTTTTTCAATTTTTGTTATAGCTATTGCAGCCGCTGAAGCAGCTATCGGATCAGCTATTGTTTCGTCAATTTATCGTAACAGAAAATCGACGCGTATCAATCAATCGACTTTGTTGAATAAGTAGTATTTATAAATCATAATATTCCTAAATTGAATTTAGGATATAGAATATGCCCTAATTTCGATCCTGTTTGTGAAACTGTAAGAAATCAAAGTATCTTTGTTCCCTTGATCCAGAAGTGGATTAATTAGCAAAATTATGGTAAATCATTGATTCATCTGGTGTTTAAATATGACATTTCAAAATTGACTAGATCGAAAATGAAAAAGTTCAAAACAAAAATAGATAGATCCAATGTCACATTCAGTAAAGATTTATGATACATGTATAGGGTGTACTCAATGTGTACGAGCTTGCCCCACGGATGTATTAGAAATGATACCTTGGGACGGATGTAAAGCAAAGCAAATTGCTTCTGCTCCAAGAACAGAGGACTGTGTTGGTTGTAAGCGATGTGAATCCGCCTGTCCAACGGATTTCTTGAGTGTTCGAGTTTATTTATGGCATGAAACAACCCGAAGCATGGGTCTAGCTTATTGATATTGATACGTTCCCGAAAAACCCACTTGAATCCGTTTTGAATACAGTTTTTTTTTTACCGATTACCGACAAAAACCCGTACTCGAAAAAGAAAAAAAAAAATACGAATATATTCTATTTTCGAGTTTCGAGCACGGGTTTTTCTGGGCCAAGTGTATCTTGTCTTTACCATGAATTATTTTCCTTGGTTAACACTAATTGTAGTTTTTCCGATAGCCGCGGGTTCTTTAATTTTTTTTCTCCCTCATAGAGGAAATAAGGTGACTAGAGGATATACAATATATATATGTGTCTTAGAACTCCTTCTAACGACCTATGCATTCTGTTATAATTTCCAATTGGACGATCCATTAATCCAGCTGGCAGAGGATTATAAATGGATCACTTTTTTTGAGTTTGACTGGCGATTGGGAATAGATGGACTTTCCATAGGACCCATTTTACTGACGGGATTTATCACCACTTTAGCTACTTTAGCGGCTCGGCCAGTTACTCTGAATTCCCGACTATTCCACTTCCTGATGTTAGCGATGTACAGCGGTCAAATAGGATCATTTTCTTCTCGGGACCTTTTACTTTTTTTCATCATGTGGGAATTAGAATTAATTCCCGTTTATCTACTTCTGTCCGTGTGGGGTGGAAAGAAACGCCTTTATTCAGCCACAAAATTTATTTTGTACACGGCAGGAGGCTCCGTTTTTCTTTTAATAGGAGTTTTGGGTATCGGTTTATATGGTTCCAATGAACCAACATTAAATTTGGAAACATTAGTTAATCGGTCGTATCCTGTGGCACTGGAAATAATATTCTATATTGGATTTTTTATTGCTTTTGCTGTCAAATTGCCAATTATACCCTTTCATACGTGGTTACCAGACACCCACGGAGAGGCACATTACAGTACTTGTATGCTTCTAGCCGGAATCTTATTAAAAATGGGAGCATATGGGTTGATTCGAATCAATATGGAACTATTACCGCACGCTCATTCTATATTTTCCCCCTGGTTCATGATAGTAGGTACCGTGCAAATAATTTATGCAGCTTCAACATCTCCCGGCCAACGGAATTTAAAAAAAAGAATAGCCTATTCCTCTGTATCTCATATGGGTTTCATAATTCTAGGAATAGGCTCGATAACCGATACAGGTCTCAATGGAGCCGTTTTACAAATAATTTCTCATGGGTTGATTAGTGCTGCACTTTTTTTCTTGGCAGGAACGAGTTATGATAGAATACGTTTTGCTTATCTAGACGAAATGGGCGGACTAGCTATACCAATTCCAAAGATCTTCACGCTATTCAGTATCTTATCGATGGCCTCCCTTGCATTACCCGGCATGAGTGGTTTTGTTGCAGAATTGATAGTATTTTTTGGAATAATTACCAGCCAAAAATTTTTTTTAATGCCAAAAATAGTAATCACTTTTGTAATGGCAATTGGAATGATATTAACTCCTATTTATTCATTATCTATGTTACGGCAAATGTTCTATGGGTACAAGCTATTTAATGCCCCAAACTCTTATTTTTTTGATTCTGGACCACGGGAGTTATTTGTTTTGATCTCGATTCTTCTACCCGTAATAGGTATTGGTATTTATCCCGATTTCGTTCTCTCACTATCAGCGGACAAGGCCGAAGCTATTATATCGAATTTTTTTTTGTAGATAGTTTTCATGACTAAAAAAAATCAAAAAGAAATCCCATGATTTTAAAAAGAGTTCGTTATCCAATGAACAAAGAAATCCTTTTTCTTCTCTTACTCTTAAGTTAAATAAAAAGAAGAAGTCAAATAATTTAAATTAAAAAATTTAATTTAAATTAAATTGTGACCAACTGCCAAAGGCATTTGTAAGAACCTTTTGAATCGCCGCACTGCTTGATTCAAAAGGTTCTCGGCATCTTACACTAACACCAAGTTTCGTTTCGATCTCCGCGCTGTCCTATGTTTGTATTCATCAAACCCTTTCTTCAATTCAAATAGGTGTTAATTAAATGAACCATAACTATGTAACCCTATTCCTAATAGATTGACTCCGAAATAGCATATCCAAATTATAAGAAAGCCCATAGAAGCCACAATTGCGGAATTTACACCTTCCCATTTTGTATTTGTTCGAGTATGTAAATAAATCCCGAATATCGTCCAAGTAATAAATGCCCAAGTTTCTTTTGGATCCCAATTCCAATAAGACCCCCACGCCTCATTAGCCCATACTGCTCCCGAAAGAATACCTGTGGTTAAAAAGATAAATCCTAAACTAATAATACGATAACTCCAACGATCCAATTGTTGAATCACTTGATACCTGTAATAATTTCTAGCGGAAAGACTATTTAGAAAAACATTCTTTTTTTCGTTCATGTATTGGATTTCACTGAAACAAAATGACCCATTTACATGTACAAAATTTTTTCTTTTCAAAAAAAGCCTTATCACTTTTCGAAATGTAATGACTAGAAGAGCCGTGGATAATAATGATCCACATAAAAGAGCTGCATAGCCCAATACCATCATACTTACGTGCATCATTAACCACTGGACTTGGAGAGCGGGTACTAATATTCTGGATTGATGCATTTTGGTTAAAAAACCCGAAGTCGCAAAGCCTTGGGTAAAAAAAGCACTTGGTGCCGTTATAGCGCTTAAATGATTTTGATTATTTTTAAAATCAAAAATCTTATGAATAATAGATAAACTCCATGAAAGAAAGATTAATGATTCATATAAATCACTTAATGGGAAATGTCTCGAGTAAACCCAACGGGTGATTAATAATCCTGTTAGACAGAAAGCGGTAGCTGTCATCCCCCTTTCTGATGAAGCATATAGCCCTCTGATTTCATCGACTAAGAAGGTTATTAAATAAATTGTAATTCCAATTGAAACGACCGAAAAGGATATATGCGTTAATATACGCTCCAAAGTTGAAAATATCATAAAAAAAAAAAAAAAATTAAAAGCGAGAATACCTCAAATATACAGAATGGAAATCATAAATTAAATTCCTTAGAGCACTTTTTTTGTATATCTTTTTACAGATGCTATGCCGCCACTCGGACTCGAACCGAGATGCTCTAGCACTGCTTCCTAAGAGCAGCGTGTCTACCGATTTCACCATAGCGGCTTGCTCGAAATCATAATACCCTATTATTAGTCAATCGTCGAGATTGAAAGAGTCTATTTCAATGGATTTTTATTCATCAATTTGAAATTTGAATGTTTACTAAAAACAAAAAACATTGAAAGGGCTATTTAAAGATTCCGCCCCTTCTTTTGTTGTTGTATTTAATTATTTAAGGTTTCAGTTTTATTTAACTTAACTTTCAGAGTTTCTTCTTTGATAAACTAGAACCTTGTAATGGTTGTAACTAAATAGTTCTAACTTCACTCCAGGGAACAACTCAAAAAGGGTTTCTTTCTTTTTTTTTTTCATTTTTTAGAACTTTTGTGTTTGTGTTGTCGTAATTTTAGGTTTTTTCTTTTTTTTTTTCACTATTAATTTGTCCTAGGATTGATCAAATCAATTAGGTATTGGGCTGCACGTATTATAGAAAATAAAAAAAAAAATTCTTATTGTTTATGGTGGGGTGATGGGGAAAATAAGAATCCCCATCCTGGGAATAAAAAAATAGTAAAATAAAAAGAAAGGTGAAACTTTCGAGTTTGTCTTGATTCCGTTTTCAAATAAAAAAAAAAAAGGACTTTTTTTTTTTTATTTATTTATTTTTATTTTCGAATTCAGTAGACAAATCAATTGGTTCAAAACATTACAAAAGGGAATGTTTACTTACTTTTTCGATTTTTCTAAATTCTATAGTATAAATTCGAAACACAATTAACTCATTTTTGTGTCTGGGGGATTCAGATTATTTCAACCTTTGAAGATTATTTCAACCTTTGATTATTTATTTGTTGTACAAAAAAAACTTTTTGAATTCCCAGTAGCAAGGGATTTCGCTAACGAAAAAGCCTTCAACGCTGCCCAGTACCCCCCCTTTTTCCAAAGATTTTTACGAATACGTTTTTTTAATATAGAAGTACGTTTTTTTGGAACTGCCATTCAAAAAAGAAAAGGTTAGTCATTGATCAAATTGGATGTGAAAGACATCTATTGTTAAAATGTTAAAACAAATCATTTTTTAGTTTTACGGTTCATTTCATTATCTGTTTATTTTTTTTTATACACTAACTACCTTTAGAAAAAAGAAATAAATCGAAATATGCAAAAATGGCATAAAATCTTACTAGAACAAAAAATAAATAAATAAATAAATGGAATAAGGGATTTTTTCAATTTATATTCCCTAAATATTGGAGAATAAAGGAATTCGTATTCCGGAGTTATTGGCGGCACCCTTAGATACCTATTCAAATCGATATCTATAGGACGGATTGGGCCATATAACAGAAATAGAATTGGTTGAAGTTGATAAAAAAAAGAAAAAGCCCTTCCGCCCTTATCTCTGTCTATTTTCGGCCTGCTACATTTATCCATGAAAAATACATCGAACAGGTTTTATCTACCCAACCATTTTTGTCTAGTAATTGGTTATTAAATGTCTTTTTTTATAATTAAATGTCTTTTATTATAATTATAATAGTAGACAATCAATACGTGCCGAGATGAACTAGTTAATGGTTGTGAATAAACAAAGAATAAAAAAACTAATTCGTATTTTATTGGGGAACGGTAGGGGTCAGCCTATGATTTATATCAAATTTAATTTTGTGTAATTCTTTCGTCTTGATCTATGGACATAAATTAGTGTAATTAGAGAATAATAAGTGAAGTTTGAATTTGCTCTATCTTCCTAAAAATCTTACGTAGTATAAAGTAGAAAATAATTATTTATTTTTGACTAGTAGCTTAGTTAGAACATTTGATTGTTTTTAACTCTTCATTTTTTTGAAGTTGGTGGGAAAGATTCAAAATAACTATGAATAGAAAAAGCGAATTTTATTTAAGTTTTTCATTTTAATACCTTAACCTTAATTTTTTTATTAATCCCTTTTCAGTTTAAAAGAGATAAGAACCGGTGAATCAGAAACACTGAATTAAGAATAAAAAACAATTATTATTACTTTATTGATTTTATGGAACATACATATCAATATTCCTGGATCATACCTTTAGTTCCACTTCCAGTCCCTATGTTAATAGGGGTGGGACTTCTATTTTTTCCGACCGCAACAAAAAATCTTCGCCGTATGTGGGCTTTTATTAGTATTTTATTGTTAAGTATAGTTATGATTTTTTCGATCGATCTATCTATTGAGCAAATAGATAGAACTTCGATCTATCAATCCCTAAGGACTTGGACCATCACTAGTGATTTGTCTTTCGAGTTCGGATACTTTATTGATCCACTTACTTCTATTATGTCAATATTAATCACTACAGTTGGAATTCTGGTTCTTATTTATAGTGACAATTATATGTCTCATGATCAAGGATATTTGAGATTTTTTGCTTATATGAGTTTTTTCAATGCTTCAATGTTAGGATTAGTTACAAGTTCGAATTTCATACAAATTTATATTTTTTGGGAATTGGTTGGAATGTGCTCTTATCTATTAATCGGGTTTTGGTTCACACGACCTATTGCGGCAGGCGCCTGTCAAAAAGCATTTGTAACTAATCGTGTAGGGGATTTTGGATTATTATTAGGGATCTTAGGTCTTTATTGGCTAACAGGCAGTTTCGAATTTCGGGATTTGTTCGAAATATTGAAAAACTTGATTTATAATAATGAGGTTAACCTTTTATTTGTTACTTTGTGTGCATTTCTATTATTTGCCGGCCCGGTTGCTAAATCCGCGCAATTCCCTCTTCATGTATGGTTACCCGATGCCATGGAAGGGCCTACTCCTATTTCGGCTCTTATCCATGCTGCTACTATGGTAGCGGCGGGAATTTTTCTTGTAGCTCGGCTTCTTCCACTTTTCATAGTCATACCATACGCAATGAATCTAATATCTTTGATAGGGATAATAACAGTATTTTTAGGAGCTACTTTAGCTCTTGCTCAACAAGATATTAAGAGAGGTTTAGCTTATTCTACAATGTCTCAATTGGGTTATATGATGTTAGCTCTAGGTATGGGGTCTTATCGAGCCGCTTTATTTCATTTGATTACTCATGCCTATTCCAAAGCCTTGTTGTTTTTAGGATCCGGATCAATTATTCATTCAATGGAAGCTATTGTTGGATATTTTCCAGATAAAAGCCAGAATATGGTTCTTATGGGTGGGTTAAGAAAGCATGTGCCGATTACAAAAACCGCTTTTTTAGTAGGTACTCTTTCTCTTTGTGGTATTCCACCTCTCGCCTGTTTTTGGTCCAAGGATGAAATTCTTAATGATACTTGGTTGTATTCGCCGATTTTCGCAACAATAGCTTTTTTCACAGCCGGATTAACCGCATTTTATATGTTTCGAATTTATTTACTTACTTTTGAGGGGCCTTTCAACTTTTGCTTGCAAAATTACAGTGGCAAAAAAAGAAATTCCTTATATTCAATATCTCTATGGGGTAAAGAAGAACCAAAACCGATTAAAAACAAATTTCATTTAGTTGCTTTATTAACAATGAATAATAATAAAAGGGCTTCTTTTTTTGCGAAGAAGACTCATCGAATTGCTAGTACTGTAACAAATATGCCCTTTATTACTATTTTTCCTTTTGGCGCTGCCAAGACTTTTTGTTATCCTCACGAATCAGACAATACTATATTATTTGTTATGCTTGTATTAGTCCTATTTCCTTTGTTTGTTGGAGCGATAGGAATTCCTTTGAATCAAGAAGTAATCGAGTCGGATATTTTATCAAAATTGTTAACTCCATCTATAAATCTGTTACAACAAAATTCAACTCATTTTGTTGATTGGTATGAAGTTGTAAAAAATCCAACCCTTTCCGTCAGTATAACGTATTTTGGAATACTTCTAGCCTACTTTTTATATAAACCCTTTTATTCATCTTTACACAATTGGAACATATTGAATTTTTTTGCTAAAAGAGGACCTAAGAG